AGATATCGTACAAATACTTTTGATACTCTTACCTATTTATTTTAGTATCTCAGAAAAATTGAAATTTTTTAGAAGTTCATTGAATAAGTTCTATTTAATCAATAAAATGAAATTCCCTCTTTTTTGTTTGTCCACTACTTTATTGTACGCAATAAATCGAAAAAAAGTTCTGATGCATCTGGAAAACCGAAACCAAGACTAGGAAGACGAATAATGCCTCCTAGTCTTATTTGTTCCCCGCATTTATAGTTCGTTCTATATACCCGCTTACTTATGCCTTACTTATGCTAATATCTATCCCAATTGTATTCTATTTGAAATAGAATAAAACGGATACATTTGATGACATTGAAATCTGGCATATAGTAACATAGTCAATTCAATTTGGCTAAAAAAAACAAAGAAAGAGGTGGTAAAGTCATAAAGTCAAATAAAATAGTCTTCTTCAAACAAAAATCTACCTATTATGACTAGGAATGCGGTACAAGGGATTCCCTGAAGCTCGTAGAAAAAGAGCAAGTAAATAAAAGGTTTTTCATAATTTCATTTTTTTTTGATCATACATAATCGACAACAAGAATTTGGTTCTTTTTACGAACCTGATGTCGATAAATCCGCGAATCTAGAAATTCATTTCGGCCAATTGAACCTTCTCGAACTGTTTCTTTTTAAGAACCAAAAATATTTGTGCCAAAATAACAGATGCCAAGAAGAACAAAAGACCTTGGACCCGTAATGGATCTTGAAGTACTATTTCTGCATCTCCCTGACCAAACCCACCCACATTAGGATTACTCGTTAATGGTTGATCAAATTTGATGGATTCGCCCTCTGAAATAAGAAGTTCTGGTCCTGGAGGGATAATATCAACCACTTGACGTCCATCCGACGGATCTGTTATGATTATTTCATATCCCCCTTTTTCTTTTCGTATGATTTTACTTACTATACCTGCTCCTGTAGCATTATAAACAGTATTGTTACTCTTGCTTCCGTCGGGATAAATCTGACCCCTTCCCCTATTCCCACCTACGTATATAGGATATTTTAAGAAGTGAACATCTTTCTTAGTAGCGGGGTCGGGGGAAAGAATAGGAAAGGCGATTTCACTATATTTCTGACCAGGGACAGGCCCTATCACAAGAATATTTTTTTTATTAGGGCGATAGCTCTGAAAAGACAAATTGCCTATCTTTTCTTTCATCTCGGGAGAAATACGATCGGAAGGAGCTAATTCAAACCCCTCCGGTAAAATAAGAACAGCCCCCACATTCAAACCCCCTTTCTTACCATTAGCAAGAACTTGTTTTACTTGCTTATCATAAGGAATTCGAACAACTGCTTCAAATACAGTATCAGGAAGTACCGTTTGTGGAACCTCAATATCCACGGGCTTATTAGCTAAATGGCAATTGGCACATACAATACGCCCAGTTGCTTCTCGTGGATTTTCATAACCCTGCTGCGCAAAAATGGGATATGCACTTGAAATGGATGTCTGAGTTATGATATATATCATGAGCGATACGGAAATAGATCGAGTAATCTGTTCCTTTATCCAAGAAAAAGTATTTCTAGTTTGCATGGTCTAATCATTGATCCAAAAATTTCTACAATAAATTGGGTAGGTCGCTAGTATAGTTCCCTATCCACGATTCTGCTATTTACTGGAATCATTTTACTGGAATACTATAGGATGAAAATCCCCCGGATAGAAAGTTTTTAATGCTTATGTAGAACTACAAAGTAAGAAACATTCTAATTGGATTAAATTAATATCGGTAGATCATTTATCAATCATTCATTGAATGATAAATAACTACAAGTGACGGAGATACACGATTTAAATAACGGAAAATCCAATATTTAAAAATAGTATCGAGAATAACTGGAAAAGTGGAAACAAGACCAGATATAATTTGATCATTATGAACAAATCCAAAATCTTTGTAGACAGAACCAATCATTAGTTCCCAACCATGGGGTGAATGAAATCCGATACATAAATCGGTTAATAAAAGAATCGAAAAAGCTTTTACTGTATCACTTAAGTTATATAGGAATTCCTGAGCCCAAGAGTTAAGAATAAGAAGCTCTTCATTACCTAAAATAGAATAACCGCTTAGAATACCAAAACAGATTATATTTGTCGAGAAGTGCAAAATCGTATGGATGCGATCCTCATTGTGTATCTTGATTAATTGGATCGTATCTTTGTGGATTCCTATAGGAAGCTTTTGTAGATGTGTCTCCGAGTATTCCTTGATCATTTCGTCCAAGAAGAGGATTTCCTCCAATTCTATGAACTTTTCTATAATACTTTTTTCTTGAATATCATTCAAAAAAATTTCGGATTGACCAGTATTCGACCAATTAGTAACCCAAGATTCCATGCTTTTAGTAAATGAGAGAGAAATCCACCAGGGCAAAAATACTATAGATGCAAGATACAAAAGAGGAGTGAATGCTTTCTTTTTTGCCATTTTTCACCTGTGAATTTTTAATTAACCCACTTCATTTGTCGACTCTATGTGATCGAATATTTCTTTCAAACATGAGTTCTAGACAGGGTATCAAACCTATGAATCTATTTGATTTGTGATTTTGTTTGAATCTAGAAAGAATACAGAAATAGACTAAGACTCCACGTGGAATTCGAATGAAGAAATAATCAAAAATATTGTTTCCAGATATCTCAATTCACCAAATTCCAAACAAGTGTCTCCTTTCGATGACTGATTGAAAGAAGTACTTTAAGGAATGAATATTATTGAGATTTTGAGACGAAAGAACTCCTTTTCTATCAAAATATCCAATATTTCGAAAAAATGCCAATGATTCCCCATAGCCAAGAATAGAATAATTGAGAGAAATATATTGTGATGATCAAAAAAATGAGCGGCAAAACAAGACAGAAATGGGCCAAGTTATCATTATTAAGAAAACCCATTATTCCTTAGTAAGGAACACAAACGAAAGGATAAAAAAAGGTCGATTGACAAAAAGGAAATAATTTACAAGATATGATTTATCTGCATCTAAAGTATCACTTCCAACAAATATTGAACTTAAACAAAAAATAGAAATTTCTTTCTTTCGAAATCGTTTGATATATGAGATGAATTGAATCTAGTAGTTCAATTTCTTACTTGTTTGAATTGAGTTGCATGGATTTGGATACGCATAAAAAATAAAAAAAAAAGAGTTTTTTTTTATGGTTGTTCCATATACGGCGGCTTTGGCTCGACTGAACGTTCTGACGAAACTTCAGTTAAGTTATGTTATATAAAAAAGAGGATTCTTGCATTTTTTCCCCCCTGCTGAGAAAGCATTCGTTCTTCAGCCCAGTTTTATCAAAAGACTTCAATCGGTACGCGCAAGAAATAGGCCAATTCCGCGGCTTTTTGTTCAATTTCTCGTGGAGTCAAATTCTCATCAGTACGGGTCAAGGGAATAGCCCCCCGGCCTCTGATGTCCATATAAAGGACACGACGAGCATAAATACCCTCTTTAACTTCTATTCTAACGGATTGAATATCTTTTATGCGGAATCGGAGGAATATGCGACGATTTTTTCCAGGAAATCCCCAACGAAAAATACACACTATTCCTTCCTTTCTATCGAATCGATCATAACCACTACCTACATTCCATGAAATTGTGCACCACAAATAGGAACTAATAAAGAGACCTGCGATCCCGTAGAAAGACATCACGATCCCTTGTGGAAAAAAAATGATTTGCTGAGACGGAACAAAAGATATCAAATTTCTACCAAGATAACTGGAAGTTCCAACCAATAAGAATCCTAATGAACCTAACAAAACGATAAGGGCCCAGCAAAAATTACTTAGTTTTCGAGACCCCGTTATAAGTTCTATCCATATATGTTCTGATCGCCAACTCATACTTGATCCGATTTCATTTTATTGGAATTGAGAGAATACCCCAAATGATTTTGACTTTACTTTTTTTTGTTTCCGAAGGAACTCTCATCAACTAGCACTAGTTTGATGTGAACTAGCACTAGTTTGATGTGAACCTTTAGGAGTAATTCATCAAATTGGTTAGATCTAAAATAATAACATACCCTTCATATGATCCCAATATACATATTGATATACATATAGATCCACCAACTTTCCATTTTAGGCATCCAGCGATCCTGATCTATTTGAAACTAGCTAGAATTCATTTACCCATAGATCATTTTCTGCAGGCATAAGAACCCTTTCCTTTATGTTCGGCGGAAATCCACACGTTATACCATATTTCCCAAAATAAATATCTGTGTTATGCTACAAGTCTAAGTTTCAAAAAAAAAAAACGGATGAGATTGGATTGGGTCCCCTCAGATCTAAACAATCTTGTTTTTTTGAACATGAAGAAATAAAGAAGCCATTGCAAGTGCCGGAAATACTAGGCCTACTAAAGGCACAAAAATAGAGGGAAAATTGAAAGTTGTCATAAAATGGGTACCTCGATTTACTATTTGTACCTGTTATTATTTTTTTTAAATATCATATTTTATATTTATACTAATTATAATTAAGAATTGTAATTATTATGAATTCGTAGTTATTATTAATTAATTCAATTTGAAAATTCTTAGTAGAGATATAAGTATCTATATATCTAAGTGAGTATATAGAATAAGTCCAAGGAATGTAGAACTAAATAAATGGACTTATTCATCTTTCTACATGAAAGATACATATGATAATCAACTTTATTATTTTTCTTCATTTCTTTGTGTTTTGTTCTTGTCTTCTAATTTAATAAACAAAGAGTTTCTTACAAATCATCGAAAGATTCCTTAGAATGCGACACAACCGGGATTTTTAGTGAAAATGGGATTTTCGGGAGATGGAGAAAGATACAAAACTATATATCTATCTTTTCTATATTTGAATTTGATTATATACGTAAGACGAAATTCGTTTTATTTTCCTAATTTCACGAAAGGAAGAACTCACGTTTTTATCTTGTTGATAGAGACT